CTTGCTTATTATCAGACAACCGCTTATTCACAAACCTCGTGTGGGGTGAATAGTTTTCATTTCCCATCTCATGGAAAACCCTTTTCGCTCCGCTTAGCCCTATCCCCCTCTAGGGGTATTTTAGTGATAGGTTCTATAGGAACTGGACGATCCTATTTGGTCAAATACCTAGCGACAAACTCCTATCTTCCTTTCATTACAGTATTTCTGAACAAGTTCCTGGATAACAAGCCTAACGGTTTTCTTATTGATGATAGTGACGATATTGATGATAGTGACGATATTGATGATAGTGACGATATTGATGTGAGTGACGATATTGATGTGAGTGACGATATCGACCGTGACTTTGATACGGAGCTGGAGTTTCTAACTAGGATGAATGCGCTAACTATGGATATGATGCCGGAAATAGACCGATTTTATATCACCCTTCAATTCGAATTAGCAAAAGCAATGTCTCCTTGCATAATATGGATTCCAAACATTCATGATCTGGATGTGAATGAGTCGAATTACTTATCCCTCGGTCTATTAGTGAACTATCTCTCCAGGGATTGTGAAAGATGTTCCACTAGAAATATTCTTGTTATTGCTTCGACTCATATTCCCAAAAAAGTGGATCCCGCTCTAATAGCTCCAAATAAATTAAATACATGCATTAAGATACGAAGGCTTCTTATTCCACAACAACGAAAGCACTTTTTTACTCTTTCGTATACTAGGGGATTTCACTTGGAAAAGAAAATGTTCCATACTAATGGATTCGGGTCCATAACCATGGGTTCCAATGTACGAGATCTTGTAGCACTTACCAATGAGGCCTTATCGATTAGTATTACACAGAAGAAATCAATTATAGACACTAATATAATTAGATCTGCTCTTCATAGACAAACTTGGGATTTGCGATCCCAGGTAAGATCGGTTCAGGATCATGGGATCCTTTTCTATCAGATAGGAAGGGCTGTTGCACAAAATGTATTTCTAAGTAATTGCCCCATAGATCCTATATCTATCTATATGAAGAAGAAATCATGTAACGAAGGGGATTCTTATTTGTACAAATGGTACTTCGAACTTGGAATGAGCATGAAGAAATTAACGATACTTCTTTATCTTTTGAGTTGTTCTGCCGGATCGGCTGCTCAAGACCTTTGGTCTCTACCCGGACCCGATGAAAAAAATGGGATCACTTATTATGGACTTGTTGAGAATGATTCGGATCTAGTTCATGGTCTATTAGAAGTAGAAGGCGCTCTGGTGGGATCCTCACGGACAGAAAAAGATTGCAGTCAGTTTGATAATGATCGAGTGACATTGCTTCTTCGGCCCGAACCAAAGAGTCCCTTAGATATGATGCAAAATGGATCTTATTCTATCCTTGATCAGAGATTTCTCTATGAAAAATACGAATCGGAGTTTGAAGAAGGGGAAGGAGAAGAAGTCCTCGACCCGCAACAGATAGAGGACGATTTATTCAATCACATAGTTTGGGCTCCTAGAATATGGCGCCCTTGGGGTTTTCTATTTGATTGTATCGAAAGGCCCAATGAATTGGGATTTCCCTATTGGGCCAGGTCATTTCGGGGCAAGCGGATCATTTATGATGAAGAGGATGAGCTTCAAGAGAATGATTCGGGGTTCTTGCAGAGTGGAACCATGCAGTACCAGATACGAGATAGATCTTCCAAAGAACAAGGCTTTTTTCGAATAAGCCAATTCATTTGGGACCCTGCGGATCCACTCTTTTTCCTATTCAAAGATCAGCCCTTTGTCTCTGTGTTTTCACATCGAGAATTCTTTGCAGATGAAGAGATGTCAAAGGGGCTTCTTACTTCCCAAACAGATCCTCCTACATCTATATATAAACGCTGGTTTATCAAGAATACGCAAGAAAAGCACTTCGAATTGTTGATTCATCGCCAGAGATGGCTTAGAACCAATAGTTCATTATCTAATGGATTTTTCCGCTCTAATACTCTATCCGAGAGTTATCAGTATTTATCAAATCTGTTCCTATCTAACGGAACGCTATTGGATCAAATGACAAAGGCATTGTTGAGAAAAAGATGGCTTTTCCCGGATGAAATGAAAATTGGATTCATGTAATAGCAGAAAGGTTTCCCATTCCTTAGCCTGAAAGATATGTGGCCATGAAATAGGGATTAAGTGGAACAGAATTGACTGGGTGGTAGAGTCGTGGAAACACCTCTTTCTTCCATATTTTGGGCATGGAACAGTATGTTACTGCTGAAACATGAAAGAATTGAAATCTTAGATCAAAACACTATGTATGGATGGTATGAACTGCCTAAACAAGAATTCTTGAACAGCGAGCAAGCAGAACTATTACTCACTACATCAAAAAATTTCCATTAATGAAAGATGTAAATCCATTGGAAAATAAAAAATACGTATGTCGGATGAAATGGTGGTTGTTGCTATCTGCTCCAATAACGAATCATTGGTTTCACTGAATAACTAAATGAATAACTAA